AGTTTTAATTCACTGATGAAAAAAAAAAATGCAAGTCTATAGAATTTTTTATTGCTTTTTTTTAATTTATTTATATTTTTTATTTCTTGAAAATAAAAAGTTTTGGTACTCATTTTTGGGGTGATTTTTTTTTTTTTTCAAAATTACTAAATTTTAGGTACCTTAATTGAATTCGGCTAAAACTCGAAAATGAGGTTTTTTTTTTCTCAAAAACGGGGTTGTTATAAATATTTAATAAATATATAAAAAGGTATCTAAAGGTTTAATTTGTCTTTATTACATCTATAGTAACATTATATATATTAGTATATATTGGGTTATTTATTAGTCTGTATGTCTTATAAGTATAGAATTTTTAATCAAAACTGTAAATACTGATCAGAAAAGAGAGAGAAACTGATTAACCTTAAATTAATATATAAAGTAAGATTAGAAGTTATACATCTATTCATTAATCACTAATTATTTTCTTAATTATTAATTGGATCTTATTGATTTTATATTAAACTATTATATATATATATATAAGGAATGTAATCATAATAATAAATTAAATATTTATATAAAAAAAAAAAAAAAAAAAAATAGTCCAATATTACTAATAAATCCTTCTTATTTCATTATAGATGATTTTAATATAATTAAATCGTTATTTAATTACTTTAAAAGGTTATCATATTTCAATATTGGATTAATATTTGTGCGCCCCTTGGCGCAGTTGTTATGCTCGTCAAAGTTGCTGCGACAGCAGTCACTTTCCGTAGCTAAGTCGCGGTACTTAGTTGCTAGGCCGTGAATTTCTTTGCGGTGAAAGGTCAGGGTTATGGAACGGGCAGGAACTGTATCATTTATTTGTTCAAGTTTAAATCCTTGAGTTTTTTGTTGGGTTCCTTGTTGGTTGTTGATTGGTCCACAAAGGTTTTATTCTGGCTAAATAATTCAATTTATCTATGTTTGGACATGCAGCTTTTTGGTTAATTTTCTAAATGAATAAAATATGGCAGTTCTTGGTTTTAGGTGATCAAGGTTATTTGGACCTAGTAAATGATAAATGTTTTGACTAAATTTGTGCCAGCAGTCGCGGTTATACAAATAAAGCTTTTGAATTAATTTGGATTTATAGTTAAATTATTTTTTTTATTTATATTGAAATTATTAAGGTGAAATTTTTAATTTTAATTAAAATATTGATTTGTTGATTGAGGCTATTAAACTTTACTTTAAACTAGGATTAGATACCCTATTATTATTAGCGTAAATAACTAATCCGGGTGATTTATAGTGTTCTTAAAAACTAAAGAATTTGGCGGTATTTTAGTCTTTTCAGAGGAACCTGTCCTATAATTGATAGTCCACGATTAATTGGACCTTTTCTATTTAGTTTGTATATCGTCGTCGTTGAATATCTTATTAGAGATAAAATTTTCTGAATATTGGATGGATTAATAAATCAGATCAAGATACAGCTTATGGAGGGGAAGAGATGGGTTACAATAAGGTTACTTATACGGATTTATTAAATAATTTTTTTAATGAAGGTGGATTTGAAAGTAAATTTTTTTATTTTAGGAATTTGATTTAGCTCTAAAATATGCACATATCGCCCGTCGCTTCCATTATAAGTGGAATAAGTCGTAACAAAGTAGGTGTACTGGAAAGTGTACCTAGAAAGACAGATCAGAGCTTGATTAGAAAGCATTTTATTTACATTAAAAAGTTGTTGTGCAATTCAATATGATTTGATCTTAATAAATTATTTTTTGTTTTGTTTTTTTTAATTAAAAGAAGTTAGTGATTTTTATAGTATATTTTATTGAAATATTAATTTTAATTATAGTTTATTAGTATTGTGAAAGAATTTTGAAATATAGTGAAATATTTAAGTTTTTAAAAGAAGATTTAATTTGTTGTACCTTGTGTATCAGGGTTGATTAAAATTTCCTTACTTATGTAAGTTTCCCGAATTGAGGGGAGCTAGAAATAAATTTATTTTACTGTTGAATAATTACTTATAATTTATTTCTCGGAGTGAAATGTTATTCGTCCTTCACTATATCTGGTTTTTCTGGAAATTAATTTAATTTAGTTTGCTTTTATTAATTGTTCTTTTTTCTGATCGATTATGAATGTGAGTCAATCTGAGTCGGGATAAGCTGGCTTAGAAATTTTCAATGAAATATTAATTTTTAAGATAAAGTAGGATTAGAAATTTCCATCTTAGTTATTTTGTTTTAATTAATTCTTTTTAGTATTTTATTTTTATTATTCATGGGTTTTTACAGAAATAATTAATTTAATACTATCTTTTTTGTAATAATGATTAAATTAGTACAGTTTGTTGTCTATTGTTTTTTTTTTTCTGTTAGGTTAATTTAAGGAATTCGGCAAGAGCTTTTCCGCCTGTTTATTAAAAACATGTCCTTTTGATTATGATTTAAGGTCTGACCTGCTCAATGAGGTTTTAAATAGCCGCGATAACTTGATCGTGCGAAGGTAGCATAATCATTAGTTTTTTAATTGAAAACTGGAATGAAGGGTTGGACGAGATTGGGGCTGTCTCAAATTTATTAAATTGGAACTTTATTTTTAGGTTAAAAAGCCTAAATACTTCTTAAAGACGAGAAGACCCTATAGAGTTTTATATTTTTATTTAATGGGTGTTTTTGGTATTAAATTTACTTGTTAGTTTTAAAATATTTAGTTGGGGTGATTAAATAAATGGTTAAACTTCTTTTTTTTATTACACTGATTTGTGATTTGATGATCCACTATTTGTGATTAAAAGATTAAATTACCTTAGGGATAACAGCGTAATTTCTTTTGAGAGTTCTTATCGAAAATGGAGTTTGCGACCTCGATGTTGGATTAAAGTTAATTTTTGGCGTAGAAGTTAAAATATTTGGTCTGTTCGACCATTAAAACTTTACATGATCTGAGTTTAGACCGGCGTGAGCCAGGTCGGTTTCTATCTTGAGAATATTTTAATATCTTAGTACGAAAGGACCAGTTATTAAATAAATTATTTTAATATTGAATTACATTAATATTAACTTGGCAGATTAGTGCGTTGGATTTAGGATCCTTTAATATGATTATTTTCATAGTTAATATTGGTATTTAAGGATTTTTTTTTGGTGTTTTTTTGTTTACTAATTTTGATTATTTGTGTATTAGTTGGTGTTGCTTTTTTAACTTTGCTTGAACGAAAAGTTTTAGGTTATATTCAATTACGTAAAGGTCCTAATAAGGTGGGGTTATTAGGTATTCTTCAGCCTTTTAGAGATGCAATCAAGCTTTTTACTAAGGAGCAGGTTTATCCATTGATATCAAATTATTTTATTTATTATTTTTCTCCTGTTGTTAATTTATTTCTTGCCTTGTTGATTTGGGCTTGTGTTCCTTTTTATAGTTATTTTTTAAGGTTTGAGTTTGGTGTTCTTTTTTTTCTTTGTTGTTCTAGATTGGGGGTTTATACAATTATAATTTCTGGTTGATCTTCTAATTCTAATTATGCTTTATTAGGGGGTTTGCGTTCTGTTGCTCAGACAATCTCTTATGAAGTAAGATTGGCTTTGATTTTTATGTCTTTGTTAATTATAGTAGGTAGATTGAATTTATTTGATTTTTTTTTCTTTCAGAGTTTTTCTTGATTTATTTTTTGTTGTTTTCCAATTTGTATGGTTTGGTTAGTTTCTAGTCTTGCTGAGACTAATCGAACTCCTTTTGATTTTGCTGAGGGTGAATCTGAATTGGTTTCAGGTTTTAATGTTGAATATAGTTCGGGTGGATTTGCATTGATCTTTTTGGCTGAATATTCTAATATTTTATTTATGAGAATATTATTTAGGCTAGTTTTTCTTGGTGGAAATGTTTCTTCTATTTTTTTTTTCTTAAAGATTGGTTTGATTTCTTTTGTTTTTATCTGAGTTCGAGGTACTCTTCCTCGTTATCGATACGATAAGCTTATATATCTTGCTTGGAAAAGATTTCTTCCTGTTTCTTTAAATTATTTAATTTTTTTTATTTGCTTGTTAGTTTTTCTTTTTTCTTTGTTGTGTTAGGCAATAAAATTTAGTATAAGTTAATAGAAGATTAGGCTCCTTTTTTATACTTTCAAAGTATATACTTATTTCAAGTTCATTAACTATTTGAATATAATTGTGTCTCATATTTTTGCTGTTAAAGGGTTAATTAGAAAGAATGAGAAATATGTTACTGTTAGAATTTGTCCAGTTAAAATATAAGGATCTTCAACTGGTCGTGCTCCAATTCATGTTAGAAGAATTGTGTTTGTGAAGAATATTCAAATTAAAATTTTATTTATTGGGTAAAATTGTCTTGACTGTATTTTTTTTTTATTACTGAATGGTATGATTAATAGAATGGCAATTGATATTACTAGAGCAATAACTCCTCCGAGTTTATTGGGGATTGATCGTAAGATTGCGTATGCAAACAGGAAGTATCACTCGGGTTGAATGTGGACAGGGGTGACAAGAGGGTTGGCAGGTGTGAAGTTTTCGGGGTCTCCTAATAAGAATGGGTTTGATAGAGATAGTGTTACCAGTGCAATAATTATTAAAATGAATCCTGCTAAGTCTTTAGTGGAGAAGTAAGGATGAAAAGGTACTTTGTCAATATTTCTATTTAATCCAATTGGGTTATTAGATCCTGTCTGATGAAGAAATAAAAGGTGAATGATTGCCAGAGCTATAATAACAAAAGGTAAAAGAAAGTGTAGGGTAAAAAATCGTGTAAGTGTGGCATTATCTAGGGCAAAACCTCCTCATAATCATTGTACAATATCAGTTCCTAAGTATGGAATAGCTGATAGTAGGTTGGTAATGACTGTTGCCCCTCAAAAAGATATTTGTCCTCATGGTAAAACGTATCCTAGGAATGCTGTTGCTATTACTACGAATAAGATAATTACACCAATTCTTCACGTTAAGTGAAGGTTGTATGATCCATAATATAGTCCTCGTCCCACATGTAAATATAAGCAAATAAAGAAGAATGAGGCTCCATTAGCGTGAATAATTCGTAGGAGTCATCCATAATTTACATCTCGGCAAATATGGATAACACTTGAGAATGCGGATTCAATATTAGCTGTGTAATGTATTGCTAAGAATACTCCGGTAATGATTTGGATTGATAAACATAATCCTAAAAGTGATCCGAAGTTTCATCATGTTGAGATATTAGTGGGTGTTGGCAGATCAACAAGGGATCCGTTTACAATTTTAATTAGTGGGTGGGTTTTTCGGATTGGTTTGAACATTAATTTTTTTGTCGTAGAGGTCCATATTGAATATTAGTAATTTTAACAACTGCAATTAGTGCAATAAGTAAATAGTTGATTATAAATATGAGAATATTATTTGTTGGTTGATCAATGTATTTAGATAGTGATAGGGTTCATCTGGATTGATTAATAACCCTATTTAGGTTTGTTTTGAGATTAAAATAGTGTAAAAATTGGTCTTTGGTTATATAGATTAATATTGAAATGATTATAATAATTATAATTATGGGAATAATTTTCTCTGAATAAAGAAATATTTCATTTGATGCAATTCTTGTTATGTAAATAAATAGAACTAATATCCCTCCTACTATGATTAGGAATAGGATATATGAGAATCAAAAATTAATATTTAACAACCCTGAGATTGATGAGATTATAGTAGATTGAATAAGTAAGATGAACCCTAGAGTTAGGGGGTGGGTTGATTGTGTGAATAGAACTGATAGGATTAATATTATTGTTGAGATTAAGATTATACAGAGAGTAGTTTATTTAAAATATTAATTTTGGAGATTAGTGAAAGGGTTTTCTCTCTCTCTGAAGTTTTAAAAGAAAAATCTTATTTTTGGTTTACAAGACCAATATTTTTATTAAATTATTAAAACTAATGTTAAATTGGTTACTGGTTCTTGGGTTGTTTATTTTTTTTTCAGGGGGCTTTGTTTTTTGTTCAAAACGTAAACATCTTCTTATAATATTATTGAGTTTAGAGTTTATTGTTCTGTCATTGTATTTTTTGATTATTATTTTTTTATCTTTATTTGATTTTGAGTTTTTTTTCAGAATATTATTTCTTACGATAAGAGTTTGTGAGGGGGCTCTGGGTCTCTCTGTTTTAGTTTCGGTTATTCGGACTCATGGAGGTGATTATTTTAATAGATTAAATTGTTTATGATAAGTTATATTTTATCTTTTTTGTTTTTGATTCCTTTATGTTTTGTAAGTTCTTCTTTTTGGTGAGTAAGTTCAATTTTGTTTATTTTAAGATTTATTTTCTTGTTTGGATTTGGTTCAAATCTCACATTAAGAGGAATCAGTTTTTTTTTTGGTTTTGATTTGCTGTCTTATATAATAGTTCTTCTTAGTGTATGGATTTCTGGGTTGATGATTTTGGCTAGTTCAAAAATTTTTAAGATTAAGAATTTTGATTGTTTATTTTTAGTTACAGTTTTAGTTTTGTTAATTTCATTGGTTTGTTGTTTTTGTTCCTTAAATTTGTTTATTTTTTATTTATTTTTTGAGGTAAGATTAATCCCTACTTTGTTTTTAATCTTGGGTTGAGGTTATCAACCAGAGCGGGTCCAAGCAAGGGTTTATTTATTATTCTATACTCTTCTGGCGTCTTTGCCTATATTGGTTGCACTGTTTTTTTTTTATACAAAGTTTGGGTCTTTGAATTTTGTTTTTTTTAAGGAGGATATTAATAGCTTTCTTGTTTTTATTTGTATTAACATAGTTTTTTTTGTTAAGATTCCAATATATTTTGTTCATCTTTGACTTCCTAAGGCTCATGTTGAGGCTCCTGTGGCGGGTTCAATAATTTTGGCTGGTATCATATTGAAGTTAGGAGGATATGGCATGCTTCGTCTATTTTCCGTTTTTATGAAGGTGGGTCAAGGAGTAAGTTCAATCTTCGTGTCGATTAGGTTACTGGGGGGTGTTATTGTTTCTTTGATTTGTTTACGTCAAATGGATATGAAATCTTTGATTGCTTATTCTTCAGTGGCTCATATAGGTCTTGCTATGGGTGGTATTTTTACCTTAAATTATTGGGGATTGTGTGGTGCTTTTGCTATAATGATTGCTCATGGTCTTTGTTCTTCGGGTCTTTTTTGTTTAGCAAATTTTAGTTATGAGCGTGTATCTAGTCGAAGACTTTATTTAAATAAGGGTTTAATGGGTTTTATACCTAGAATAAGACTTTGATGATTCTTGCTTTGTTCATCTAATATGGCTGCTCCTCCCTCTCTTAATTTATTAGGTGAGATTATATTAATCAATAGATTATTAAGTTGAAGTTGGCTTTCTATAATTGGTATTTCTTTGGTTTCTTTTTTCAGAGCTGCTTATTCTTTATATTTGTTTTCGTTTAGTCAGCATGGTAAGTTTTATTCAGGTTTTTATAGATTTGATTTAGGTCAAGTTCGTGAATATTTACTTATGATTTTACATTGACTTCCTCTTAATATTTTGGTTTTAAAGGGTGAATATTTTTCTTTATTTTTATATCTAAATAGTTTAATTAAAATTCTAGTCTGTGATTCTAGAGATGCATAGGTTTGCTTTGGATTATTCTTTCGATTTGTGTTATTTATTTTATTTTTTTGGGTTTTTTAAGGTTTTTAACTTTTTCTTATGGGATTTATTTTTTAAGTCTTGATTATTCTTTAATATTGGAATTTGAGATTATAAAGATTTCTTCGGGGGTGATTTATTTATCTGTTTTGTTGGATTGAATGTCTTTACTTTTTATGAGATTTGTGTTATTTATTTCTTCAATAGTTATTTATTATAGAAAGGAGTATATGGAAGGTGATTTATACATTAATCGATTCATTATTTTGGTGGGTATGTTTGTTATATCAATAATGTTATTGATTATTAGTCCTAATTTGATTAGAATTCTTCTTGGTTGAGATGGTTTAGGTCTTGTGTCTTACTGTTTAGTTATTTACTATCAAAATGTCAAATCATATAATGCTGGGATGTTGACGGCTCTTTCTAATCGAATTGGTGATGTGGCCTTATTATTATCTATTGCTTGAATATTGAATTATGGTAGGTGGAATTTTGTTTATTATTTAGATTTTATGAAGTTTGATTTTCATATACAAGTTATTTCCTTGTTAGTAATTCTTGCGGCTATAACTAAAAGTGCTCAAATTCCTTTTTCATCATGGCTTCCTGCTGCAATAGCAGCTCCAACTCCTGTTTCTTCTCTGGTTCATTCTTCTACTTTGGTTACGGCTGGAGTCTATTTATTAATTCGATTTTTTAACTGTTTTAGTTCTTCAGTTCTTCTTGTTCTTTTATTTTTTTCTAGAATAACTATGTTTATGGCCGGTTTAGGGGCTAACTACGAATTTGATTTGAAAAAAATTATTGCACTTTCAACATTGAGTCAACTTGGTTTGATAATAAGTATTTTATGTATAGGAGATAATATTTTAGCTTTTTTTCATTTATTAACCCATGCATTATTTAAGGCCCTTCTTTTTATGTGTGCTGGGTCTATAATTCATAATTTGGGTAACTGTCAGGATATTCGATATATGGGTGGTTTTGGTCAGTTTATACCTCTAACGTGTTGTATGTTTGTTGTGGCTAACTTAGCTTTATGTGGCCTTCCCTTTTTGGCAGGCTTTTACTCCAAGGATTTAATTTTGGAGTTTATTTCTATAAATTATACCAATTTTTTTATTTATTTTATTTTTTTTATTTCGACTGGTCTAACAGTTTGTTATACTTTTCGTCTTCTTTATTATACGGTTTTTGGTGATTTTAATTTCTATAGTTTTCACATGGTCTCTGAGGAGGGTTTTATTATACTTAAGGGTATAATAGGTTTAATTTTTTTAGTTATTTTTGGTGGTAGAATGTTAAGTTGGTTAATTTTCCCTATTTCTTATTTTATTTGTCTTCCTTTTATTATGAAAATAATAACGTTGATTGTAATTATTTTAGGAATGTGGATGGGTTTTGAGTTATCTAAGTTTTCTTTAAATTATAAGTCGTTTTCTTTTTCTTGATTGTTTAGAAGTTTATTTTTTTCGTCCATGTGGAATATACCTTTTCTTTCTACTTTTGGGGTTAATTTTGTTCCTTTAATGAGAGGGGGTATTTCATACAAGGTTGTGGATTTAGGTTGGTCTGAATATTTTGGAGCACAGAATATTTATAAGAATATGATTTCTTATACTACGTCTTTTCATAATTTATTTACTAGGAACTTAAAGATTCTTTTAACTTTGTTTTTAATTTGAGTGGTCTTTCTTGTTTTATTATTTTAGCTTAAATAGCTTATAAAGAGTTTAATATTGAAGATATTAAGGAGATAGTTTTATCTTTAAGCAGTTCGAAGAGCAGGCTCATTTTTATAATGAAAATATAATGTTTTAATTTAAACTATACAAACAGAAATATTAACAGAGTTTCACTGCTAAAGATAGAAGTTAGAAGCTTTATCTTGATTCCCATATTTCTTAATTGGAGATGGTTCTCAGTGATATCATTAACAGTGATATACCTCTATTTTGGTTTCAATTAAAGTAAGGATAATTTTTTATCTTCTTTTAGGTCGAAACTAACTACATTTATATGCTTCTCACTAAAGATAAACTGGTTTCAGTACTTTTTAAGTGCAAGTTAAATGTTATAATTAACTATTATCCTAAATGGCCCAATTTAGAGCTCCTTGCTTTCATTCATGATATAGTCCAATTAGGAGAATAAAAATAAATAAGATTGTAATTATTAAATAGTTTTGGATAATAACCAATTTTAGTGAAAAGATTAATGGTAGAAGAAGGGTGATTTCAACATCAAAGATTAAGAAGATTACAGCAATAAGGAAGAATTGGAGGGAGAAGGGTACTCGAGCTGATGAGGTGGGATCAAATCCACACTCAAACGGGGAGTTTTTTTCTCGATCGGAAAATGTTTTTTTAGATAAAAGTGAGGCTATTCTTATGACAACTATACTTAGTATTAAGATAATAATTGATGTACTAAAAATTATTATTATTATTTATGCTGATATCAGATCTTTTGATTGGAAGTCAAATATAATTTTTATACTACATAAATATCTCCCTCATCAATAAATTGAGATATAAAGGAATAGTCATACTACGTCGACAAAGTGTCAATATCATGCTGCAGCCTCGAATCCGAAGTGATGGATTTGGGAGAAATGATTATTAATTTGTCGTGCTAGGCAAATTAATAGGAAGGTTGAACCAATAATTACATGAAGTCCATGGAATCCTGTTGCTATAAAGAATGATGATCCATATACGGCATCTGCAATTGTGAAGGGTGCTTCATAATATTCATATGCTTGGAGAGCGGTGAAATAAAGTCCCAGGGTTACTGTGAGAGCTAGTCCTTGAATTCCTTGATTATAATTATTTTCTATTAAGGCGTGATGGGCTCATGTTACGGTAATTCCAGAGGTTAAAAGAATTAATGTATTTAAAAGGGGGATTTGAAGAGGATTAAAGGGTCTAATTCCTTTTGGTGGTCATAATAATCCAAGTTCAACAGTTGGTGCTAATCTTCTATGGAAAAATCCTCAAAAAAAAGAGATAAAGAAAAATACTTCTGAAATAATAAATAGGATTATTCCTCATCGGAGTCCTATTGTAACTTGGAAGGTATGTAGACCTTGAAGTGTTCCCTCTCGGGTTACATCTCGTCATCATTGGTATATGATTGCAATGGTTAAAGTAAGTCCAACCATTAATAGATTTCTTTGGAATTGATGAAATCATTTGATTAGTCCTGTTAATGTGATAGTTGCTGCTATAGCTCCGTATAATGGTCATGGTCTGATTTCTACTAGATGGTACGGGTGGTTTTTGTGGGATCTCATTAGTTTACTTCTCTTGAATAAAGTGTTGTTAAGACTGCAAACACATAAGATTGGATAATAGAAACGGCTGATTCTAGGATCAGAAGTGCTAGTTGTACAATAATTAGTAAGTTAATTATTAAAATAGATAATCTTCTTCCTGTATTCCCTAGGAGTGTTATTAATAAGTGACCTGCAATTATATTTGCTGCTAATCGAACTGCTAGGGTTCCTGGTCGAATAATATTTCTAACCGTTTCAATGCATACTATAAATGGTATAAGGACTGGTGGAGTTCCTTGGGGTACTAGGTGGGCTAATATATGAATAGTGTTATTAATTCAACCATAAATTATAAATCTTACCCATAGTGGAAGGGCAAGTGATAAGGTAAGGGATAGATGTCTTGTTCTGGTAAAAATATAAGGAAATAGTCCTAGGAAGTTATTAAATAAAATTAGTGAGAATAATCTTACAAAAATTACTGTTCTTCCATTTATTTTTGGAGTTCCTAGGAGGATTTTAAATTCATTATGTAGAGTTGTTAGGATTTTGTTTCAAATTACGTTGTAGCGTGATGGAATTAATCAGAATGATAGTGGAATAACAAGAATTCCAACTCAGGTTCTTAATCAGTTAAGTGATAGATTTGTTCTTGTTCTTGGGTCAAAAGAGGAAAAAAGATTTCTTATCATTTTCAGTTAATAGAGTTCTTTATTTCTTTTGTTTTTAAAATCTTTGGTGTGGGTGAAGCTGAAAAAAAATTAATTAATCTAAAAATAATTAATGTAATCGAAAAAGCAATAAACAGTCTAGTTCATAATATTGGTGCTATTTGTGGTATTAGGAATAGCTGGGCGCTCAATAATTTTTATTATTCCTTAAAGGGTACTTTTGGGTAATTTTAACTTGACAAGTTAATGTTATTATTTTAACTAAACCTTTCACTAGGAGTAGGCACTATTTTACWATTATTTGGTTTAAGAGACCATTACTTGCTTTCAGTCACCTAGTGATTTAGTTATTGAGTTAATTCATTCAATGAATGCCTTGGGTCTAACTCTTTCTATTGCGATTGGCATAAATCTATGATTTGCCCCGCAGATTTCTGAACATTGTCCAAAGAATAATCCTGATCGGTTGATAAGAAATCTAGCTTGGTTTAACCGACCTGGTGTTGCATCAATTTTTACTCCGATTGATGGTACTGTCCATGAATGAATCACGTCTGCTGCTGTTACTAGTAACCGAATTTGTGAATTAAATGGAAGGATTATTCGGTTATCAACATCTAGCAGTCGAAAATTATGTGACTTAGCATCTGCTGCTGAGGCTATATATGAATCAAATTCAAATCTTTTGAAATCTGAGTATTCATAAGATCAAAATCACTGGTGACCAATTGATTTAATTGAAATTAAGGGGTTATTAATTTCATCAATTAGGTATAATAATTGGAGGGATGGGAGTGCAATAAAAACTAGGGTTACTGCTGGTAAAATGGTTCAAATTAATTCAATGGTTTGACCTTCAAGTAGGAATCGATTGGTGAGTTTATTTTGAAAGAGTCTTGATAAGAGATATCCTACTATAACTGTAATTATTAGTAGGATTGATAGTGTATGGTCATGAAAGAATGTAAGTTGCTCCATTAATGGAGATGCTCCGTCAAGAGTTAATAGTTTGGACCAGGTTGCTATGTTCTAAAAAAAGTTAATGACTTTATTAATGGAGTTTAAGTCCAACGCACTAATCTGCCATATTAGATAGTTTGATAGAATAGGGAGTTCGGAGTATCTGTGTTCTGCTGGAGGGGTTAATTGTAGTCACTCAATAGATGTAGGTATATTAAGGGGTGAAATTCTTTTTCGTAGGGAAATAAATCTTTCTCAAATTGCATAGATTAGTAATATTGCACCTAAGAATGAAATAATTGATCCGATTGATGATACAATATTTCAGCATAAATATGCATCAGGGTAGTCTGAATATCGTCGGGGTATTCCTCTTAATCCTAGGAAATGTTGGGGGAAGAATGTTATATTCACTCCAATAAATATGGTGATGAATTGAATTTTAAGAATTTTGTTATTTAATGTTAGTCCTGTGAATAGTGAATATCATTGGATAAATCCTCCTATGATGGCAAACACAGCCCCTATTGATAGAACGTAGTGAAAATGAGCTACTACATAATAGGTATCATGAAGGATAATATCAATTGATGAGTTTGCTAGTACTACACCGGTTAAGCCTCCTATAGTAAAAAGAAACACAAAACCTAAAGCTCATAGTATTGAGGGTGAATAGTTAATTTGTGTTCCATGAAGGGTTGCTAGCCACCTGAAGATTTTGATTCCTGTAGGAACAGCAATAATTATTGTTGCTGAGGTAAAGTATGCTCGTGTGTCGACGTCTATTCCCACGGTGAATATATGGTGGGCTCATACAATAAATCCTAGGAGTCCAATAGCTAATATGGCGTAGATTATTCCTAATGCTCCAAAAGTTTCCTTTTTTCCTCTTTCTTGTCTAATAATGTGAGAGATTATTCCAAATCCTGGAAGAATTAAAATATACACTTCTGGGTGTCCAAAGAATCAGAATAGATGTTGGTATAGAATTGGGTCACCTCCCCCAGCGGGGTCAAAGAATGACGTATTTAAATTACGATCAGTTAATAATATAGTAATTGCACCTGCAAGGACAGGTAAAGATAGTAGAAGAAGAAGGGCTGTAATAGCTACTGATCAAACAAATAAAGGTATTCGATCAAATGTTATTCCAATTGATCGTATATTAATTACTGTTGTAATAAAGTTAACTGCTCCGAGAATTGATGAAATCCCTGCTAGATGAAGACTAAAAATTGCGAGATCAACAGATGCTCCTCTATGGGCTACATTTGCTGCTAATGGTGGATATACAGTTCATCCTGTTCCTGCTCCGTTTTCTACAGCTCTTCTTATTAGAAGAAGGGTGAGTGAGGGAGGTAACAATCAAAATCTTATATTATTTATTCGAGGAAATGCTATATCTGGTGCTCCTAATATTAGAGGTACTAATCAATTCCCGAATCCTCCTATTATAACTGGTATAACTATGAAGAAAATTATGATGAATGCGTGGGCAGTTACAATTACGTTATAGATTTGATCATCTCCAATAAGTGCTCCTGGATTTCCAAGTTCTGCTCGAACAAGTATTCTTAGAGCTGTACCTACTATCCCTGATCATGCCCCGAAGATAAAATAAAGTGTGCCGATATCTTTATGGTTGGTTGAGAAAAGTCATTTATTCGTTGGGGCGGCTGAGGTAGGCGGTAAATTGTAAATTTTCTCACGAGATTTCACTCTCTCCCAACAGGTCTTGTATTCAATATATGATTTTAGATTGCAAATCTAAAGGTGGTTATTCCCAAGGCTTAAAGAAGGGAATGTTCTTTATTTATAGCTTTGAAGGCTATTAGTTTGTTTAACTTAAATCCTTATATTCAGTTAAACATTAATGTACATCTGATAAGTCCTATTAGTGCAACCAGGTTAGTAAAAAATATTAAGAATTTACTTGGGCTAGTTTTTCCTATTTGAATTATTGTTGTGGTGTTGATGAATAGTAAAGGTCTAATAATAAGTCGGATATAAAAGTAAATTGTTAAAATGGTTAAGATTACTATTGCAATTGCAATCGATGTTATATTATATCGTACTAGTTCTTGAATAATCAATCATTTGGGTATGAACCCAAGGAAGGGGGGTAGTCCTCCTAGGGATAAAAAGTTTAACGAAAGTATAAATTTTAGCTGGGGATTATTTTTCAATACTGCTCTTATTTGCCTTACTTGAAATATGTTTATTCTTTTGAATATGAGGACAATGTTTAATGTAATGATAGTGTATACTACGAAATATACTATTCATAGTGATTCAAATATAATTGTTCTAGCTAATATTCAACCAATATGGTTGATTGATGAGTATGCTAGAATTTTTCGTAGACTGGTTTGATTAAATCCTATAATTCCTCTAATTAGTATGCAGAATATGATTGCTACGGTAATTAGGTTAATTGTTTTTGGAACATATATTAATACAGCTATTGGGGCAATCTTTTGCCAGGTAAGTATAATTATTGAATTGTTTCATCTTAATCCTTCCATGACTTCTGGAAATCAGAAGTGGAACGGGGCTGCTCCTATCTTAGTCAATAAGGCTGAGTTAAGTACGAGGATACTTATTCAGTTATTTTGTAAAATAAATGGTATTCTGGTCTTTAAGATTATTATGATTGCGGCTATAAGAAGGATTGATGAAGCAATTGCTTGTGTAATAAAATATTTAATTGAAGCTTCTGATGATATTATGTTTTTTCTATTATTTAGAAGTGGAATAATAGAGAGGAGGTTGATTTCTAGTCCTAGTCACATTCCAAGTCAGGAGTTGGAAGAGATTGCTACTAGAGTGCCTCTAATCATGGTCATTAAAAATAGGGTTTTGTGAAATTTATTGATTAAAAAGAAGGGGATTGGAACCTCTATATGCGGGGTATGAACCCACTAGCTTATTTAGCTTATCTTTTTATGTTTTAGTATATGATGTACACTAGATTTTGATTCTTGAGGAGATAGTTTGAATCTATTAAATGTAATGAAGGCATTATTTATGCGTTTTCTACCCTATCAAGATAGCCCTATCCTCAGGCTCATCATT